TTATAAGCGATAGAGTTAAACTACCCCCATTAAATTCAAAATTTAATGTGCCCATACACCAACTTATATATCACCACTAATATAAAGATAATTTTCTGATTCTCCATTCTATCAGGAACGTTAATTGCGGTTTCTTCAAAATCATGAATCTCCGTATGAATAGGGCTAGAAATCAATTTACTAGCATTTGTCTCATTAATCTCTAACTCAATAAATCAGCAGACAAGAGAAGCTACACTAAAATATTTTCTTGTTCAATCTCTAGCTTCATCAATATTCCTATTTTGAACCATCTTCAATTTTATGCAGTCAAATTGATTCATCTTAATAACAGAAAATCTTAACTCAACTACAATCTCCATTATCTTAGCCCTAAAAATAGGAGCAGCCCCCTTCCATTTCTGATTTCCTCCCACTGCAGAAGGATTGAGATGATTTAATTGCATAATTCTTTTAACATGACAAAAAGTTGCTCCTTTATTCATTTTAATATCATTTAACTCTTTTTCTTTAGTCATCTTAGCATCTTTCTCATCAATTATCGGAGCAGTAGGAAGATTAAATCAATCATCCTTACGTAAATTAATAGCTTATTCCTCTATTAACCATATAGGTTGGATTCTTGCTACTATATATATTAATGATAAGCTTATGTTAACCTATTTCATCATATATTGTAGACTAAGAATCCTCGTTATATTAATATTTAATTACTTTAAATTAATACACATTAATCAAATTCAAAATACTAACAACATTCTAATTAATTTAATCCTTATACTTAACCTTATATCCTTAGGAGGACTCCCCCCATTTGTAGGATTTATACCGAAATGATTATCATTAAATTACCTTCTAATATACAACCAATTTATATTATCCCTAATTTTAGTTTTAAGCACTCTCGTTACTCTTTATGTTTATATTCGATTAACATATTCCTCTTTTAATATTTTATCAACCTCTAGAAAATGATTTAATATTAACCTTTACTCACCTATATTAATCATTTTTTCACTTCCTTCCTTAATTAGCCTCCCTATCATAATTAATTTTATCATATAGAGTTTTAAGTTAAATAAACTAATAACCTTCAAAGTTATAAATATAGAAATTTTAAACTCTATGACCGATGATTTTTTTCTACTAACCACAAAGACATTGGTACAATATATTTAATTTTTGGAGCTTGAGCCGCTATAGTAGGAACCGCTCTAAGCCTCCTTATCCGTCTAGAACTTGGTCAACCTGAAAGTCTAATTGGAGATGATCAAATTTATAATGTTATTGTAACAGCTCACGCCTTTGTAATAATTTTCTTTATAGTTATACCTATCATAATCGGAGGATTCGGAAACTGATTAGTCCCTCTAATAATCGGAGCCCCAGATATAGCTTTCCCACGAATAAATAACATAAGTTTCTGACTTCTCCCCCCATCACTTATACTCCTGTTAGGATCCTCAATAGTAGAAAGTGGAGCTGGAACTGGTTGAACAGTTTATCCTCCCCTTGCCAGAGAAATAGCTCATGCTGGTGCATCAGTTGATTTAGCTATTTTCTCCCTTCATCTTGCTGGAGTATCCTCAATTCTAGGAGCTATTAACTTCATCACAACCATCATTAATATACGAACAAGAGGAATACTATTTGAACGTATACCATTATTTGTTTGAGCCGTATTTATTACTGCTATTCTCCTTCTCTTATCCCTACCAGTCCTCGCAGGAGCCATTACCATGTTATTAGTAGACCGAAATTTTAATACTAGATTCTTTGACCCAACAGGAGGAGGTGACCCTATCCTTTACCAACACCTGTTCTGATTCTTTGGTCACCCAGAAGTCTACATTCTTATTCTTCCAGGATTTGGTATAATTTCACATATTATTAGTCAACAATCAGGTAAAAAGGAACCCTTTGGAACCTTAGGGATAATTTATGCCATATTAGCAATTGGACTCCTAGGTTTCATTGTATGAGCCCATCATATATTTACAGTAGGAATAGACGTAGACACCCGAGCTTACTTTACAGCAGCAACAATAATTATTGCGGTTCCAACAGGAATTAAAATCTTTAGTTGATTAGCTACCCTTCATGGGTCTAAATTTACCTACGAAGCACCCCTCTTATGAGCTCTAGGATTTGTCTTTCTCTTCACAGTAGGAGGTCTAACAGGAGTTGTTCTAGCTAATTCTTCCATTGATATTATAATACATGACACTTATTATGTGGTTGCCCATTTCCACTACGTTCTTTCAATAGGAGCAGTATTTGCCATTTTAGGAGGCTTAACTCATTGATTTCCTTTATTTTTAGGAATTTCCATGAACCCTACAATACTAAAAATTCAATTCTTCATCATATTTGTAGGTGTAAATCTAACCTTCTTCCCCCAACATTTTCTAGGACTTAGAGGGATACCACGACGTTATTCTGACTATCCTGACGCCTATATATCATGAAATGTAGTATCATCAATTGGGTCTACAATTTCCTTCTTTGCTGTTCTCTTCCTAGTATTCATTCTATGAGAAGCTATGGTATCTCAACGTCAAGTTGATTTCTCTCTTCATCTTCCCTCGTCAATCGAATGACAAAATAATATCCCTCCTGCAGACCACACTTATAGTCAACTTAGTCTCACTATTAAATAACTAATGGCAACATGATCTATACTCTCCTTTCAAGATGCTACATCCCCTCTTATAGAACAATTAATTTTCTTCCATGATCATACAATGATCGTCTTAACAATAATTACAACTCTAGTAGGATACATAATAACAATAATAATAGTAAATAAATATTCTAACCGGCAACTCATAGAAGGACAAGAAATTGAAACTATTTGAACTATCATCCCAGCAATCACTTTAATCTTTATTGCCCTACCCTCCCTACGTCTCCTTTATCTACTAGATGAAGTTAATTCTCCCATTCTAACATTAAAAACCATTGGACACCAATGATATTGATCTTATGAATATTCAGACTTTAAAAATATTGAGTTTGATTCTTATATAATTCCACAAGCAGAAATAGTTAATAATTCATTTCGACTTCTAGATGTTGATAATCGAACTGTCATCCCTATAAACACCCAAATACGAATTTTAATTACTGCCGCAGATGTCCTTCATTCTTGAACTGTTCCATCTCTAGGAGTAAAAGTTGATGCTGTCCCTGGACGTCTTAACCAAACATCTTTCCTAGCTAATTTCCCTGGGCTATTTTTCGGCCAATGCTCAGAAATTTGTGGAGCTAACCATAGATTTATACCAATCCTAATTGAGTCAGTGAATATTAAATCTTTTATTAACTGAGTAAAATCTATATCATTAGATGGCTGAAAGAAAGCAATGGTCTCTTAAACCATTTTATAACAATTATCAACTGTTTCTAATGAGAAGTCTAGTTAAATTATAACATTAGTATGTCAAGCTAAAATTACATATAGTGTCTTCTAATTCCACAAATAGCCCCTATAAATTGAATTCTCATATCAATCATATTTATTATTACCCTAATAATTATTATTTCAATCACTCATAGTTTCTTTATAGATAATAAATCAAATGAACTTCCTTCAATCCTAAAGGAACAAATTAAATGAAAATGATAGTAAACCTATTTTCTGTCTTTGACCCTTCTTCCTCTATCCTAAATATAAGTATTAATTGAATAAGAACATTTTTAGGGATTATCCTAATCCCAACCCAATTATGACTAATTCCTTCACGAATAACTTCCCTTTGAACTCTATTCTTATCCTATTTAAGTAAAGAATTCAAACTACTACTTCCAAAAAATATTACTAGTCCTCTTTTGATTTTTATCTCCTTATTTTTCCTTATTATAATAAATAATATTATAGGCCTTTTACCTTACGTATTTACAAGAACTAGTCATATATTAATAACCCTTACCCTAGCTTTACCTTTATGACTCTCATTTATAATTTACGGTTGAATTATAAATACTAATCATATATTCGTTCACTTAGTGCCCCAAGGAACCCCCGTTGCACTAATATCATTTATAGTATGTATTGAAACTATTAGTAACATTATTCGTCCAGGAACTCTTGCTATCCGACTAGCAGCTAACATAATTGCTGGTCACCTTCTTATTACCCTAATAGGGTCCACAGGACCTAGTCTGTCTTTAATCCTGGTATCCATACTTATTTTAGGACAAATTGCCCTTCTAGTTCTAGAATCAGCAGTAGCCTTAATTCAATCCTATGTTTTCGTAACACTATCAGTACTTTACTCCTCAGAAGTTTACTAATGTCAAACCTTATATTTCACCCCTATCACATTGTTGATAAAAGACCTTGACCTTTAACCGGAGCTCTTAGAGCCTTCCTTCTTACATCAGGAATAATTATATGATTTCATTCTAACGACATAACATTATATACAATTGGAGTTTTCACAACAATCCTCACTATATACCAATGATGACGAGACATCTCCCGAGAAGGAACCATACAAGGAGCACATACATCTATAGTAGTCACAGGACTTAAATGAGGAATAATCTTATTTATTGTCTCAGAAATCTTTTTCTTCGTTTCCTTTTTCTGAGCCTTCTTCCATAGTAGTCTCGCCCCAGCAATTGAAATTGGTATAAAATGACCTCCAATCAGCTTAGTCCCATTCAATCCATTTCAAATCCCTTTACTAAACACAGCTATCCTATTAGCTTCTGGGGTAACGGTAACTTGGGCCCACCATAGTCTTATTAATGCTAACTTCTCACAAACTAACCAAGGATTACTATTAACAGTAATCCTAGGATTATACTTTACTGCCCTTCAAGCTTTTGAATACTATGAAGCCCCCTTCTCCATCGCTGATGCCGCTTACGGCTCTACATTCTTCATAGCAACCGGATTCCATGGACTTCATGTGATTATCGGAACTACCTTCCTAATCATAATCCTTATTCGACATAATCTTAAGCATCTATCTCCTATCCACCACTTTGGGTTTGAAGCAGCAGCATGATATTGACATTTCGTAGATGTGGTGTGACTCTTCCTATTCACATCAATTTACTGATGAGGAGGTTATCTTATTAATATAATCAAGTATTATTAACTTCCAATTAATAAGTCCTTAACGGATAAGATAAACATATATTTAAACTATAAAATTTGCTTTGCAAGCAAAAATTGATAAAAACTATCTATGTTTAAGTAAAAAGCGAATCGCAGTCAGTTTCGACCTGACCTTTGATATAATTATCTTTACTTAAGAATATAAAATTTAAAGCTGCTAACTTTAATTATAGCGAAATACGTTAATGTTCTATTCATATAGTTTATATTAGAACATAACATTTTCAATGTTAAAGGGTCCTGACTATGAATATATTCTCAGAAACATCACCTTAGCATCTTCAATGCTACGTTCTAATTAAACTATAAGAACCTAAACACATATTACTATAATAATAAAAAACCAGACCAAGAATCTTGAAAGATAAACCTTTAAAGAATTGTTCTGAATTCACTGATTAAGAATTCTATACTCAACTATAACCCTAAATACCCCTTGAGGCCCTACTTCTTCTCTCCAAGATTGATCTGATATTATAATAAGCTTATCCCCTCATCAAAGAAAAAAATACGAACTGAACTGAGTTCTTAATATAGGCATAAACCATATTCCACCAAAATAATCAATAAACACTGATTTCAAGGAAACTCTTATTCACTCAATTCTATTCCCTAATCAAAACCCAACTCCTCTGACAATCACAACTATAATTTTACCATAAAGGTAAATGGCTACTCTACAATCCCCAAAAACTAACCAAGATAAAACACTTCCTATTACTACTCCTCCTAATATTAAGTTAAATATAGGTAAACCTATTAATCTATTTACGTCCCCTAGTATGTGCACTCCCTTAAATTTTCAATCACCACTCACAACATAATTTACCAAACGAAAAGAATATCTAACAGTTAGTCCTGTTGATAGTATTGTAATAAAAAATATAAAAGTATTAAAATTAGATATTATACATATTTCTAAAATCATATCCTTAGAATAAAACCCAGCTAAAAAAGGCATACCACATAAAGCTAAGTTAGCTACATTAAAACATGAACATAAAAAGGGTTGATTATTTCTCAGTCTTCCCATTACACGAATATCCTGATTATCCCCTATTCTATGAATAATTCCTCCTGCACATAAAAACAATAAAGCCTTAAACAAAGCATGTGTCAACAAATGAAAAAAAGCCAACATACTATATCCCATAGACAATACAAACATCATTAACCCTAATTGGCTTAAAGTAGATAATGCAATAATCTTCTTTAAATCATACTCAAAATTAGCTCCTAACCCAGCCATAAACATAGTAAATACCGAAAAGAAAAACAGTATACTCTTAGCCACATAAACTTCAGAAAACATAACATCAAACCGAATTAAAAGATAAACTCCAGCAGTGACTAGCGTAGAAGAATGGACCAATGCAGAGACCGGAGTAGGGGCTGCCATGGCAGCCGGTAGCCAAGCAGAGAAAGGGATTTGAGCTCTTTTTGTTATAGCTGCCACTAAAACACATAACCCTACTCATCACAATTCAATCTTATCCCCTATCTCAATATTAATTAAGTAATTTCAATTACCATAATTAAACATCCAAGCAATTGAAATTAACAATGCTACATCCCCAATTCGATTTGATAATACAGTTAATATCCCAGCATTAAATGACCGTCTATTCTGATAATAAATAACCAAACAATAAGAGACCAATCCTAAACCATCCCACCCTAACAAAATTCTAATTAAATTAGGACTAATAATTAATAAGATCATCGATAAAACAAATATTAACACCAAAAGACAAAACCGATTCCTATTTAACTCTCCAGATATATAATCAATTCTATAATACAGAACATTAGAAGAAATAAATATAACAAATCTCATAAAAATTATAGACATATAATCAATAATCACAGAAAAAGATATTACTACCCCATTAATATAAAAAAATTCTCAATCTAAGAAATATCCCTTCTCAAATATAAGACATCAAATGCCGAACAAAAAACTTAGTAGACTCAAAAATATCAAAAAAATTCTCCCAACCTTAAAATACTCACGAATTATCAAAAGCATCTCCTAGAATTTATCTATAAATTATACTTAACACTGAAGAACTCTTAATCTATTAAAATAATCATTGCCATGACTACGAATAACCCCCACCAAAATTCTTAAACCTAATCTCCCTTCACAAGCAGCAAATACCAAAAATACTAATAAAAAGAATATCTCACCAAAATTTATTAAAAACACACATCTAAGACCTAAAAAAAGACCTAACATAATATACTCAATTCTCATTAAAACAACCAATAAATGTTTACGATTCGATACAAATATAATTACTCCACCCAAAATTATGAATACAAAACAGTATATTATCATTAGTTTTTTAACAAATGGATTAATTCCAAACAAAAACACCATCCTTCTTCTAATTTCATTATCAATTGCTTTATCCGTTATTTTCACCTTCTTGTCTCACCCTTTATCTATCCTAATTGTCATCATTACCCAAACCTTAATTATAGTAATTTTATCCGGAATTTTTAACATCTCTTACTGATTCAGATATATTCTCTTTCTAATCTTTTTAGGTGGGATACTTGTCTTATTTATTTACATTGCGTCCCTAGCTTCAAATGAAATTTTCTTTAAAACAAGATTAATTAATATCGTAAAGCTTCTTCTCTTGCCCTTTTTCCTTTCCATGGTAATCTTATATTCCTCAAAAAATCTCAATTTTTACCCTCTAATACCCCAAAGAATTGATATTAATCTTGCAATTAATAAATTTTATCTACACAATTACCCTATTACTCTTTTAGTGATCCTTTACCTACTCGTTACTCTCTTTGCTGTAGTAAAAATTACCAAATTCAATAAAGGGCCTTTACGATCATCAAAATAATTATTTTGCTTAAGGAAAGCAGATACTTTGAAAGTATCCTATAAAAGTTCAATTCTTTTAATAATTAAACATTACATCAATAAAAATTTTTAAACCTAAAAACATAAGGAAATAATTTAAAGAAACAGGCAAAAGCTTCTTTCAAGCTAAATTTATTAACTTATCATATCGTATCCGAGGAAGTATACCACGAACTCAAATAAAAACAAAAGAAAAGAAGCATACAATTAATATAAATATAATTCTTTCATAATTTCTACCAAAAAATAAAATTGTTATTATTATTCTTATTAGTAGAATATTACCATACTCAGCTATAAAAATTAAAGCAAATCCCCCTCTTCTATATTCAATATTAAAACCAGATACCAACTCAGATTCTGCCTCGGCTAAGTCAAAAGGTGTACGATTAGTCTCTGCCAACATAGTAATTAGTCATATCATTATTAAAGGAAATGAAATAAAGACAAACCAAGAATACTTTTGGATATCCTTATAATCTATTAAGTTATAACTCTCTGTTAAAATTACTACACATAATAAAATTAAAGCTATTCTAACTTCATATGAAATAGTTTGCGCTGCTGCCCGAATTCTACCTAGTAAGGCATACTTAGAATTAGAGGATCAACCAGCACCCATAACTCTATAAACTCTTATACTTCTTACACATATAAAAAATAAGAGACCTAAACTTATATCTAAAATTAATCTAAAAATAGGAATAACTATCCATAGAAATAACGCTAATACTAATCTCATAATCGGGCACAAATAATAAAATGTATAATTAGCCATAATAGGACTAACAATCTCCTTAGTAAATAATTTAATAGCATCAGAAAAAGGCTGTAAATCCCCCAAAACATTAGGCCCCTTACGAATCTGAATATAACCCAAAGCTACTCGTTCCAATAAAGTTAAAAAGGCAACTCCCACCAATACACAAACTACTAAAAATAAATAAGAAACAAATAATAAAAAAGCATTTAGCACTCCTAACAGAAAGATAAGCTATTTAAGCTACTGGGTTCATACCCCATTGATAGGATTTTCCTTCTTTCTAAGCCTCAACCTAAATTTCATTTGAATTGCAGTCAAATATTTTATATAAACTATAAAGCCTGACAAGAGAAAAAAATTCATAAATAAATTTACAATTTACCGCTTTCCTCAGCCATCTTATCTATTATTATAATATGCATGCTTATATCATTTGTTTCAATTCTATCCTCAATTGTCATATTAGCAGCTGTAATTCTTTCAAAAAAAACATTCTCTGATCGTGAAAAATCATCCCCATTTGAGTGTGGTTTTGACCCAAAAAACTCTGCCCGAATACCATTCTCATTACGGTTTTTCTTAATCGCTATTATTTTCTTAATTTTTGATGTTGAAATTACCCTTCTGCTCCCCCTACCCATCACAATAATTTTTTCCCAATCACTTTGAACATTCCTTACTTCCTCATTATTTATTATCATCTTAGTATTAGGATTATACTACGAATGAGCTTATGGAGCACTTGAATGAAAATCTTTTAATAGAAGCCATTAGGCGCTTCATTGTTAATGAAGAATTTACAATTAATTTGTCTATTAAATACCCAGAGCAAACGCGTCTTCAATTCCACAAATTGAAATTTTAACTAAACTATCTAAGCACCATAAAATAAAATCAATTTTTAACACCAAAATATTTAAAGGTATTCAATGTAAAAATAACAATAAATACTCCCGTACCTTAATTCCCTTAAACCCATAAAACACTATAATTTTACCATGCTGAGTTAATGAAAATAAATACAAGCTATACGCAGCACTAAAAAAAGATAAAAAAATTAACCCTCAAAAGGTCAACTTACATCAAAAAATAATTCTTCTTAGCAAACAAATCTCCCCTAAAAGGTTCATTCTAGGAGGAGCCGCTATATTTCTCACACATAAAAGAAAAAACCATATAGAAAGATTAGGAAAAATAGATACCAATCCTTTTCTTACAATCAGACTTCGTCTTTCTAAACGCTCATAAATAATGTTTGACAGACAAAATATACCTGAAGAGCAAAGCCCATGGGCAATCATTATCACCAATCTCCCTACAAATCCCCAAGTAGAACAAGTTATAATCCCCCCCAATACCATTCCTATATGAGCAACCGAAGAGTATGCAATTAAAGACTTAATATCTCATTGACGTAAGCACATTAATCTTACATACACACCTCCCAATAATCTTAACCCAATAAAGAATCAACTTATTGATATAAACTTTATCAGTATAATTTGATTTATACGTAATAATCCATAGCCCCCCATTTTTAGTAAAATACCAGCCAAAACTATAGAACCTGCAATAGGGGCCTCCACATGAGCTTTCGGTAACCACAAGTGAAGTATATATATAGGTATTTTTACTAAAAATGCCAAAATAGAAAATAAATATATTACTCTTCTTACATCTAACTTTACTCTTCCTAGTATAATAAAAGAAAGACTCCCCAATTCCTCATAATACACTATTAAACAAATCAATAAGGGTAAAGATGCAGTTAATGTATAAAATATTAAATAAATACCAGCTTGGACACGTTCAGGTTGGTATCCTCATCCTAAAATTATAATAAAGGTAGGAATTAATCTAATCTCAAATCAAATATAAAAAGATAATAAGTCTATACTAGAAAAAGTAAAAAATAAAGAAATCAATAAAACTAGATTTACAATTATAAACTCTTGACTACCAAACCTATCTTGCTTAATCTTATACATTGACAAAATTATTAAACCCAAAATTCAAAAAGTAAGACTAATCAAAGTCATTCTTAATCTATCTCCCCCAAGAAAATAACCTAACCAACAATAACTACCAGTCTCAAAATATAATATAAACAGTCTAATAACTAAACATATTATTAATCATACATAAGAACCTAATCAACTCATAAATATAAAAGACACCAAAAATAGTATTACCATAACCATAATTAATATTATCATTAGTTTTAATAGTTTAATTTAAAACATAGATTTTGTAAATCTAAATTAGGGATCCTTTAAAACAGAAGAAAAACCTTATCATTAACTTCCAAAGCCAATATTTTATATTAAACTATCTTCTGAAATGATCATACGAAAATCTCACCCTTTATTCAAAATTGTTAACGGCTCATTCATTGATTTACCATGTCCATCAAATATATCAGCATGATGAAACTTTGGATCTCTATTAGGAGTCTGCCTTATCACCCAACTAGCAACAGGAATTTTTCTAGCTATACATTATAAAAGAGACGTAACCATAGCTTTCCAAGCTATCGATCATATTAATCGTGATGTAAATAACGGTTGAATCTTACGATTTATCCATGCTAACGGAGCTTCATTTTTCTTCATTTGCCTATATCTTCACATTGGACGAGGAATTTACTATGGGTCATTTAATCTTCACTACACATGAAACGTAGGAGTAATTTTATTTCTTGTTACTATAATAACAGCATTCGTAGGGTATGTTTTACCATGAGGACAAATATCTTTTTGAGGAGCAACAGTAATTACTAATCTTCTCTCATCTGTCCCTTATATTGGTACAAATCTTGTTCAATGAATATGAGGGGGATTCGCTGTAGATAATCCTACCTTAACTCGATTCTTCTCATTTCATTTCTTTTTACCTTTCATCATTGCAGCTTTAGCAATGATTCACCTCCTATTTCTTCATCAAACAGGATCAAGTAACCCTACAGGAATTAATAGAAATTCTGACAAAATCCCTTTCCATCCATATTTTTCGCTAAAAGACTTAATAGGCCTTATAATCATAATACTCTCCCTACTTCTCATTTCATTACTCTTCCCCTATTCATTAGCCGACCCTGAAAATTTTACTCCTGCCAGTTCCCTAGTTACACCAATCCATATCCAACCAGAATGATACTTCTTATTTGCTTATGCAATCCTACGTTCCATTCCCAATAAATTAGGAGGAGTCATCGCCTTACTCATATCCATCTTAATTCTTATAATCCTTCCTTTTTCCCAAAAAAATAAATTTAAAAGTATCATTCATTACCCTTTAACCCAAATATTATTTTGAATATTTACTGCCACTGTCCTTATTTTAACATGAATTGGTGCCCGAGCAGTAGAACAACCATATGAAATAACAGGACAGATCTTTACTGTTCTCTATTTCATATGATACCTACTAATTCCCCTCTCATTAAAAATTTATTAATATCAAGAAAGAAATTCTTGTAAATAGAGCTTAAATCTATCGCATCCTCTGCCGCCTTGATAGCTGTATTTAACATCTTTAAATCCTAAATTTAACGCATAATTTCTGCCAAGCTAAAATAAATTATATTTTAATTATGCAATTATCTTATTTCAATATCATTTGAACAATTCAAGAACTTTGGTCCTTTCGTACTAAAAGCTCAACTTTACACCAAAGATAGAAACCGACCTGGCTCACACCGGTCTGAACTCAGATCATGTAGAATTTCAATGGTCGAACAGACCACCATTTTTAGATTCTGCTCCAAAAAGGAATTCTAATCCAACATCGAGGTCGCAACCCTTATTGTCGATATGAACTCTCAAATAAGATTACGCTGTTATCCCTACAGTAATTTAAACAATTAATCAAAAATTTTGGATCATAGCTTGTTTTAACTCACCGCCCCAGTAAAATTAACTTTCATTCTAGTCTTACCTCTAATAAAAAATAAATCTATAATAAAACTTGATAGGGTCTTCTTGTCTTTTGGCTTCATTTCAGGCCTCTTCACTGAAAAATAAAATTCAATAACTAAAACTAAAACAGTTATTATTTCGTCCAACCATTCATTCCAGCCTCCAATTAAAAGACTAATGATTATGCTACCTTCGCACGGTCAAAATACCGCGGCCATTCAAACCTCATTGGGCAGGTCAGATTTCTTATTAATATCAAGAAACCATGTTTTTGATAAACAGGCGAATAATTCTTTGCTGAATTCTTAAATTTTAATTCTCACTTATACACAATGTTATTTATCCTCTACTAATAGTAACATTATACATCCTTAAACAAATTCTAAACAATTACTTAATACATTATAAATACCCTATAAATCCTTTTTAAAATTTTATGTTATATAACTAACACCTAATAAATTGCTGATTATAAGCATTTAGTTAAAATTCTATAATCACAGTATATTAAAAATCTTAAAGCTAATCCCTCAAGATATTCAATTGCTAATAACAAGACTAATTAAATTAAAATCTTAAGTAACCAGATATCCTATTTTTCGACTAACATTTCATTTCTAAAATAAAATAACTCATAACTCTAACACGTTAAACACTAATATTTTAGCTCAAAACAATTCGGGAAATAGAAATACATCCATTTATATTGTCACTCCCTAATACACAAGGTACACCATTAATAACTTCTTCTCTTTAAATACTAACTCCTTCACAGTTCCAATTAAAATAATATTCAATATAAATTACTATAAATTAATTATTTTTATAAAAAATCTTACAATAACTTTAAAGATGACCCGAATTTCACAGATACCATTTTTATTGTAAATAAAATATTAATTTCTAACTCCATCTTTCCAGGCACATTTTCCAATACACCTACTTTGTTACGACTTTTCTCAATTATCATGAGAGTGACGGGCGATGTGTGCATATATTAGTACTTTTCCATAAAGAAATTATATTTCCTTATTACAATTAAATCCACCTTCAATCCACTTTTACAAATAAAGATCCATATATGTTCCCATACTGTAACCCATCTCAACCCTAAGCATATGCTGCACCTTGACTTGTCATAAATAAACATTCATTATCGAAAAATTTCTCATGAAATAATCTTACGACAGCGATATACAAGCTGATTTTCCAAACTTAGGTCAAATTAACGTGGATTATCGATTACAGGACAGGTTCCTCTAAATAGATTAATATACCGCCAAATTCTTTAAGTTTCAAGATCTCTACTACTACTTAAATAAAAACTTTACCATAAAAATAACAGGGTATCTAATCCTGGTTTAAAAATTATCTTCATAACTTCTACAAAATTAACATCTATGCTTAACATCTCTAAAAAATTCCACCTTTATTAAATATTAATCTCGCACAGAAGCTAACATCAAGTATAATTATAAAATTAAAAAATTTCATTTAGCTTCATCGTCTAACCGCGACTGGTGGCACGTCTTTAATCAAACTTATTATATTTAACTATAAACAGACTAACCTGTTATTTAATACTCAACACTAATTATCGCCATTTCAAAACAACACTGATATATGAAATTAACATAACAGAAATTTTTAGCTAGAATCAAACTAATTATCCCAATATATGATAACAAGATGCCTGATTAAAGGGTTATTTCGATAAAATAAATCATGTGTTTCCACTCTTGTTAACTTTTTTAATAAGTCTCAATTAAGTTTATACTTACCTCCTCTCATTACTTTATACCTTACTAATAAATTTAAGTAGAAAAGTGTATAATAAATAATTTATATCTATTAAAATTTAGAAATAAGATAAATAAAAAGTCGGGACCTACTAAAACTCGAACTGATTTTTCTAAATAAACCTATGCATCAATAGATCTCATATTATTCTGAACCTAATATTTTGATCTAGACGATGAATAATTAAAGTAAGCTATAATATTCCCTATTTACAGTACTTTATTGAGATGAGGAGATTAAACAAACTATTGACTTTTCAGTTATTATTCCTTTTTTGATTTATTTTTAAATTGTATAATAATATATTTTAATATACACTTAAATCTAAACAGATATAAGAATACGAGAAAGTAGAAATAAAAACTTTTAAAAAAATTAAAATTTATACGCTTCGCTTAAGTCTATGTTAAAATTTTCAGCTGTG